TAGAATAAGCTAAGCTTTTCTTAATATCTTTTTGAGCAAGAGCTAAAGTGGCTCCTAAAAATAATGTTATTATACCTATCAAAGCTATTAGATTTAGAATGTAAGGTATAACTATGAAAAGAGGAAGAAGCCGAGCTACAAGAAAAATTCCTGCTGCTACCATAGTAGCGGCATGTATAAGAGCCGAAATGGGGGTAGGCCCTTCCATGGCATCAGGTAACCATACATGAAGGGGAAATTGGGCGGATTTAGCAACAGCGCCGGCAAATAATAGGGAGGCGCATAAAGTAACAAATAAAAAATTAACTTCATTATTATAAACCAAGTTATTGAATATTTCAAACAAATCCCGAAATTCGAAACTACCTGTTATCCAATAAAAACCCAAAATTCCTAATAATAAACCAAAATCCCCGACACGATTAGTTACAAACGCTTTTTGACAAGCATTCGCGGCACTGGGTCGTGTGAACCAAAAACCTATTAATAGATAAGAACACACTCCAACTAATTCCCAAAAAATATAAATTTGTATCAAATTAGAACTAGTAACTAATCCCAACATTGAAGTATTGGAAAAACTCATATAAGCAAAAAATCTCAAATATCCCTGATCATGAGACATATAATTGTCACTATAAATAAGAACCATAATTCCAACAGTAGTGATTAATATCGACATAATAGAAGTAAGTGGATCAACCAAGCAGCCAAATTCTAAAGAAAAATCATTATTGATGGTCCAAGACCATACATATTGATAGACAGAATTTATATTTATTTGCTGAATAGAAAAAAGGGCTGAAAAAACCATAACTATACTTAATAATAAAACACTAGGAAAAGCCCACATACGGCGAAGATTTTTTGTTGCCGTTGGAAAAAGTAGAAGTCCTGTTCCAATTAAGATAGGAACTGGAAGTGGAATGAAAGGTATAATCCATGAATATTGATATGTATATTCCATAAAAAAATAAAAAAAAAATTTATCTTAATTAATTGTTTCTGAGTCACCGGTTCTTATTTCTTTTCTTTTGAAAGGGGTCGGTTAATAAAAAAAAATTAAGATATATAAAATAAAACTTAAATAGAATTTTCTAGCCTTAATTATTCTGAATCTTTCCAAACTACTTCAAATATTTAAAATCAAGAGGTTATAATTGGTCAAATGATATAAATAAGTCACTAGTGAAAAAGAAATCCGTATTTAATTTTATTAATACTGAATTGTTAATATTAAATTCAAATTTTTAAATAAAATTTTATGAAGATAAAAAATGAAAATTCTAATTTTCATTTTAATTATTACGTATTACAATAATTTTTTTATATCTATAGAACAAGGATAAATAATTATACCAAAAACAGTATTTGATATGAATCATAAAGCCCATAACTAAAACTATTTATTGTAATTCGGTTATTTAGAATCATTAACCAATTTGTTTTGTAACTAATTGTTTGTCTTCCATTACAATAAAAGCTATTTGTAGGAAATGCTATGATATCCAACACTTAAATTTTACGGAAAAAAAAAGGGGGCAAATAAAATGCCTTTAAATTATGTATTTTGTATCCTTTAACAGATTAACTACTAGTCTCATTTGATAATTAAAATTTTGTGGACTCTTTCTTCGAGCTTGAACAATTAAATTAATATTAAATTCATTAATATAATAGAAAAAATTATTAAAGTTTTTTTATTTTTTAATTAAGCGGGAGAAGGGTTGGGTTATTAAACTTTTAGATTTTTTTATTACATGTATAAATGTAACACGACGAAAATAGAAAGAAAACGAAACGGACAATCTTTCTTTTTTTTTGTATTATTTTTTTTTTTTTATTTTATCAACTTCAATCTATTTGTCATAGTGTACCTTATCGTTCTTATTAATATTTTATATGATTTTTACCCCCCCCCCCCCTTTTTTTGGGGAGTCTAATTTAGATAAAAAATAGATAGAGAATAGTAAAGAACAATTGATTTTGAACAATAGATGTCTTTCACATCCAACCGAAAAACCTATTATAACTTTTTAATGGCAGTTCCAAAAAAGCGAACCTCTATTTCAAAAAAGCGTATTCGTAAAAATATTTGGAAAAGGAAGGGATATAGGGCAGCATTGAAAGCTTTTTCGTTAGCGAAATCTCTTTCTACCGGGAGTTCTAAAAGTTTTTTTTGTGTAACAAACAAATAATCTGAATCGTTCTAATAACTAATAAAGTGATATAATTTTGTTTATAGTTTATTTATAAGATTTATAAGTTATAAAAATGATAAATAATATTTATCAATTATAATTAATATTAACATCATAATAGTATAGTAAAAGAATAAATATTTAGTAAAAGAATAAATATTAATATATAGAATAAATATTAATATATAAGATAAATTACAATATAAACAATATACATTAAAAAAAAAAAAAAAAGAATTAGTCTCATAATGTTTTAATTTAAACGAATATAAAATGGAATTTGTTTTACTTTAATTTGAAGCCAAATTTTTCTTTCGTTTCTGATATAGATAAGAATTCTGTTGTCTACTGAATTCTAAAAATGAATGGTACTTTTTTGTTTGAAAAAAGGGTAAACGCAAGCGCAAGGTTTCGCCTTTCATTTTAGTATGTTTTATCATTTTCCGGATGGGGATTATCACTTTCCCCATCGCCCTTACTCAATAATAAAAAGAATTTTTTTTTAGTTATATTTTTGATTTTATATTATAAAGAAGAGGTCGTTGAAACTAATTGATTAAGTTTAAAATGTTTTTTATAATCTTTTAAACCATTATTTTGGGTTTTAGAAATTATTATCACTATATAAATTCCTTAAACCCAATTAAATTAATAAAAGCCCCGTTTACATTTTTAGGTAGTTATATGACGAATGCGCCAATTTTGACTATTTTAAATCCTATGTTTCGATTGGAAGATCGATCAAGATATAATATATATATATTAATTAAAAAATTTAGAAAATATTTTGAAGTACGGTACAATTTCTATACGAATTTTTTTTATATGATTAATACGACCATCCCAAATACCTAACTTAATGGGTTTGCTAAATCTTAACGCAAATTCTCTACACAACAAAAAATCCTAACGCAACCTAACTATGCAAATATTTACATAAATCTTTTGAGTGTATCGCTGAAATTGTGTTATATAAAAATTCTATTTTTTTATTAATCGATAAAATGCATTTTTTATTTTAGATTAATAAAATAAATGATAAAAGAAATTAATCATTAAAAAATGCAAACGAGGCAGAACATTTTTTTTACTTATATCCAGGGATTGAAGTAAAAATTATCTAGTTACAACTGTTACATTTTAGTTTTAGGAGAGCATAAAGTAATAGCCTACGAAAAAATACATTGTTAGTTCAGTTAAATAAAATTGACATCCTAAAATACTAAATAACTAAATAAAAAGATAATAATAAGAAAAATCAATATTATTAACGTTAACGAAAACGTTTTAATCCCTAATTTTTAAACAAGTTTTTATTCATCAATTTGAATGGTTTCCTAAAAAAAAATATTGGATTGAATTAACTCCTTCAAGCTCGACGATTGAATAAAAATAGGTTATTATGATTTCGAATAAGCCGCTATGGTGAAATCGGTAGACACGCTGCTCTTAGGAAGCAGTGCTAGAGCATCTCGGTTCGAGTCCGAGTGGCGGCATGGCATAGAGTAAGTCCTATAATGAATTCAATTCCCGATTTCAATTCCTATAATTGAGGGACGCCCTTATTAATTTAATAATTTTTATGATATTTTCAACTTTAGAGCATATATTAACTCATATATCCTTTTCGATCGTTTCAATTGTAATTACAATTCATTTGATAATTTTATTAGTCGATGAAATCGTAGGACTAGATGATTCGTCAGAAAAGGGGATGATAGCTACTTTTTTCTGCATAACAGGATTATTAGTTACTCGTTGGATGTATTTGAGGCATTTACCATTAAGTGATTTATATGAATCTTTTATTTTTCTTTCGTGGAGTTTTTCCTTTATTCATATTATTCCGTATTTTAAAAAACATAAAAACCATTTAAGTGCAATAACCGCGCCAAGTGCTATTTTTACTCAAGGTTTTGCTACTTCGGGTCTTTTAACTGAAATGCATCAATCCGCGATATTAGTACCCGCTCTCCAATCCCATTGGTTAATGATGCACGTAAGTATGATGGTATTGAGCTATGCAGCTCTTTTGTGTGGATCATTATTATCACTAGCTCTTCTAGTCATTACATTTCGAAAATTCATAAGGATTTTTAGTAAAAGCAATAATTTAGAAAATGAGTCAGTTTACTTTAGTGAGATTCAATACGTGAACGAAAGAAACAATGTCTTACGAAACACTTCTTTTATTTCGTCTCAAAATTATTACAGGTATCAATTGATTCAACAATTGGATCGTTGGAGTTATCGTATTATTAGTCTAGGGTTTATCCTTTTAACCGTAGGTATTCTTTCGGGAGCAGTATGGGCTAATGAAGCATGGGGATCATATTGGAATTGGGATCCAAAGGAGACTTGGGCATTTATTACTTGGACCATATTCGCTATTTATTTACATATTAGAACAAATAAAAATTTTGAAAGTGTAAATTCTGCAATTGTGGCCTCAATGGGCTTTCTTATAATTTGGATATGCTATTTTGGGGTTAATCTATTAGGAATAGGGTTGCATAGTTATGGTTCATTTACATTAACATCTAATTGAATAAAAGACTTGACGAATATAAACATAGGACGGCATACAGGTATATATACGAAAACTTCATGTAAACAATCAAGAACCATTTGAATCATTTCCATTACTTGATTCAAATGGTTCTCACAAATTCAAAAGATATCTAGTTATAATAGAATTCCAATTTTTTTATTTTACTTAAAAGAATATAAAAGACTCATTTTTTTATTGTACAATCAACCATTTTTTAAATCATGGGATTTCAGTTTCATTTTTTGGTTTACTCACAAAAACTATCGAAAAAAATAATTGGATATAATAGCTTCGACCTTGTCAACTGATAATGATAAAACGAAATCGGGATAAACACCAATACCTATTACAGGTAAAAGGATAGAGATCGAAACAAATAATTCTCGCGGTCCAGAATCAAAAAAATAAGAGTTTGGGGCATTAAAAAGCTTGTATCCATAGAACATCTGGCGTAACATAGATAATGAATAAATAGGAGTTAATATCATTCCAATTGCCATTACAAAAGTAATTAATATTTTTGTCATTAAAAGATATTTTTGACTAGTAAGTATTCCAAAAAAAACTAACAATTCGGCAACAAAACCGCTCATGCCCGGTAATGCAAGAGAAGCCATTGATAAGATACTGAAAGTCGTGAATATTTTTGGAATTGCGATAGCCATTCCGCCCATTTCGTCGAGATAAACAAGACGTATTCTATCATAACTCGTTCCGGCCAAGAAAAAAAGCGCAGCGCCAATAAATCCGTGAGAGATTATTTGTAAAATGGCTCCGTTGAGTCCTGTATCGCTTATAGAACCAATTCCTATAATTATGAAACCCATATGAGATACAGAAGAGTAGGCTATTCTTTTTTTTAAATTACGCTGACCGGGAGATGTTGAAGCTGCATATATTATTTGAATTGTGCCTACTATAATCAACCAGGGAGAGAATATAGAATGGGCGTGGGGTAATAATTCCATATTGATCCGAACCAATCCATACGCTCCCATTTTTAATAAGATTCCGGCTAAAAGCATACAAGTACTGTAATGTGCCTCTCCATGGGTGTCTGGTAACCATGTATGTAAGGGTATGATCGGTGATTTGACAGCAAAAGCAATAAGAAATCCAATATAGAATATTATTTCCAGTGCTACAGGATACGATTGATTAGCTGATGTTTCAAAATTTAATGTTGGTTCATTGGAACCATATAAACCAATACCCAAAACTCCCATTAATAAAAAAACGGAACTTCCTGCAGTGTACAAAATAAATTTTGTAGCTGAATACAAACGTTTCTTTCCCCCCCACATGGATAGAAGTAGATAAACTGGAATTAATTCTAACTCCCACATGATGAAAAAAAGTAAAAGGTCTCGAGAAGAAAATGGTCCTATTTGACCGCTATACATTGCTAACATCAGAAAATGGAATAGTCGGGAATCTCGAGTAATCGGCCGAGCCGCTAAAGTAGCTAAAGTTGTGATAAATCCTGTCAGTAAAATGGGTCCTATAGAAATTCCATCTATTCCCAATCTCCAGTAAAAATCAAAAAAATCGATCCATTTATAATCCTCTGTCAGTTGCATTAATGGATCATCCAATTGGAAACGATAACCGAATGCATAGGTTGTTAGAAGGAGTTCTATTATGCATATACCTATAGTATACCACCTAATTTTCTTATTTCCTCTATGAGGGAGAAAGAAAATTAAGGAACCCGCGAATATTGGCAAAACTACAACTAGCGTTAACCAAGGAAAATTATTCATGGTAAAAACAAGATAAACTTGGACCAGAAAAACCCGTGCTCAAAATAAATAGTTTTTGAGCGCGGGTTTTTGTCGGTAAAGGTAAAAAAATCAAATGTATTCAAGTAGGGTTTTCTGGAACGTATTAATAAGCCAGACCCATACTTCGAGTTGTTTCATGCCATAAATAAACTCGAACACTCAAGAAATCTGTCGGACAGGCGGATTCACATCTCTTACAACCGACACAGTCCTCTGTTCTTGGAGCAGAAGCAATTTGCTTAGCTTTACACCCGTCCCAAGGTATCATTTCTAATACATCCGTTGGGCAGGCGCGCACGCATTGAGTACACCCTATACACGTATCATAAATCTTTACTGAATGTGACATTTGGATCTATAAATTTTTGAATGTCAGAAAGTTTCGATCTAGTAAACTTGTAAATGAATCATATATTTAGACACCAGATGAATCAATAATTTATCATAATTTTTCTAATCAATCTACTTCTGGATTGACTCATGCGATAGAGCCAAGATACTTTAATTTCTTACATTTTTGAAAACATGTATTATTACGTTAATGTATGGTCGTGGTAATTCTAATTTATGAATATTAGAATTTATATGATTAATACTACTTATTCAACAAATTCGATTGATTGATACGAGTTGATTTTCTGTTACGATAAATTGATGAAACAATAGCCGGGCCAATAGCTGCTTCAGCGGCTGCAATAGCTATAACAAAAATTGAGAAAATATTTCCTTTTAATTGGCGACTATCAAAAAAATCAGAAAATGTTACGAAATTCATATTAACCGCATTCAGTATAAGTTCAAGACACATAAGGGCTCTAACCATATTCCGGCTCGTGATCAATCCATAGATACCGATAGAAAATAAGTAGGCACTCAAAACAAGTACATGTTCGAGCATCATTGACCAACTCCTTATCAATTTCGATTCATTTCAATATGAACTGAACAACAATTCAACAGATTCAATTGACTAGAATAAAAAAAAGTACGGAACAAAGGCAGATTTTCTATTATTAATAGAATAGATTGAATAATTTCTATTTTAGACATAAACAATCTTTAATTAAAGGGAAATAAATGTAATAAAACCGAACAGAGTTTAATGTGCATTGCTAATTCTATAAATTTTTTACTGTCGCGCCACGGCAATTGCACCTATCAAAGCGGCTAAAAGAATTATCGAAACGAATTCAAATGGAAGAAAAAAATCTGTTGATAAATGAATTCCAATTTGTTGACTATTACTTATCAAATCTTGCTCTATAATCTGGTTTGATCTTGTAGTCCAAATAATTCCGTACCATGACGTATCCGTAATAATAATCATGAGTAAAACAAAAATACTTGTACAAACTGGCAAAGTAACCACATCCCCAATGGTCCAAAGATTCAAATCTTTGTAATATTCTGAACCATTCATGAACATCACAGCAAATACGATTAAAACATTTATAGCTCCCACGTAAATAAGGAGTTGTGCAGCAGCTACAAAATAAGAGTTTAATAGAATATAGAATAAGGATATACAAACAAGAACCAGTCCCAATGAAAAGGCAGAATAAATGGGGGTGGTAAATAATACCACCCCCATACCTCCTAGTATAAGAACCGATCCCAGAAAGACTAAAAGAAAATCATGTATTGGTCCGGGCAAATCCATTATATGTAAAATAAGAGATAAATAAATAGAAATGTTTTTCATGACCTTATTGAGACCCGACCAGAAAATTTTTTTTTTATGATTTTTGAGCAATTCCTAATTTAATCCTAAGTAAATAAATACTAAGGGATATGAATAAATGTGAGTACTATTATTGGACTAATTTCATTCTTTATCTGAAAGAGTCGTTCTAATTCTAAACGATATATTTTAAAACAATTATGGATATATTAATTAATGGATTTTCAATCCAAATTAAGACGCGTTTCTTACCAACCAATCAATAGTTGGTATTTGTAGTTATTGACCAAACAACACGAAAGAAACCTAAATTCCTTCTATATTAGTTATTAGTAAAGCTATATTAGTTATTAGTAAAGTAATTATAAATTATTCGTTAATAAGAGATTTACTTATTTATTTGAGGCGAATTCAAAATTGTTCGAATTGTATAATCGTCAATTACTGACATTGGTAAACGACCCAAAGCAATTTGATTATAATTCAATTCGTGACGATCATAAGTAGAAAGTTCATATTCTTCAGTCATTGATAAACAATTCGTTGGACAATACTCAACGCAATTACCACAAAATATACAGACTCCGAAATCAATACTGTAATTAAGCAGCCGTTTCTTGCGAATATCAGTTTCCAATTTCCAATCAACAATGGGTAGATCTATAGGACATACACGAACGCATACTTCACAAGCAATACATTTATCAAATTCAAAATGGATTCGACCGCGGAAACGCTCCGCGGTGATTGATTTTTCATAAGGATATTGAATAGTTACGGGTAAACGATTTGCGTGGGATAAAGTAATCATGAAACTTTGACCAATGTACCTTGCAGCTCGTACTGTTTGTTGACCATAATTCATGAACCCAGTTACCATAGAGAACATATCGTTAATATATATATGAATAGTTTTATGTTTGTTTATTTCTCTTGTTTGAGACACGTTGTGAATATAGAATGTTACTTTACAGTGAAAAGAGTTGGAAAGAAGTTGTTAATAATAGATTACCGAGAGAAATAGGTAAAAGAAATTTCCATCCAAGATTCAATAGTTGGTCCATTCTTAACCTCGGTAAAGTCCATCTTGTTGTGATAGGAATGAACAAGAACAAATAAGTTTTAGCTAATGTAATAAAGATACCAATTATTGCTCCAAAAACTCCACATGTTTTATTTATTTCAAAAAGCTCAGAAACATATATGTCCGGAATAGATATATTCCAACCTCCCAAGTAAAGAACTGTTACAAATAATGAAGAAACCAATAGGTTTAGATAGGAAGCAACATAAAATAACCCAAATTTTATACCCGAGTATTCGGTTTGATAACCTGCTACTAACTCTTCTTCTGCTTCTGGTAAATCAAAAGGTAATCTCTCACATTCTGCTAGGGAAGAAATAATAAAAATGATAAACCCTATAGGCTGACGCCACAAATTCCATCCCCAAAAACCATATTTTGATTGCGCCTCAACAATATCAATTGTACTTGAACTGTTAGATAATTATAGTCGGTGATACCATCACTGTTACCACCGCTATTACAGAACCGTACATGAGATTTTTACCTCATACGGCTCCTTGAAGGCCAGAAATAAATATAGGGACCGCGTCAGTATTCTTTTTTGAATCTTGATATGTTTGTAGGATGGATAACTATCGGCCGGTCCCAAATTAGACCAATTGAATTCTGTCTGTTATAATTATTTTAATTCAAAATTAAATAAAAAAAGTACTTCTGAATTGATCTCATCCTTTCTTTAATTTAATAATTTCAATAATAATTTCAATTCTTCTTTGTTCAGTAATAACTTAACTGTTCAATAAAATACTTCTTGTAAAAATATCAATAACCCGTTGGTTTCACGTACGAAAAAAAAATTCTATATTAATTAATGAATTATGACACAAATTATATATCTATTAATATGTATATGGGAAAGAATAAAAGTAACAAATAATAAAAAAAGTATATCTTTTTTTTTTTTTTTTCGTTCCTATTCTTCTTTCTATTTCTGAGAAAAAGAGGGCTTTCAAAATAAAGTAAAGGATTCTTTCGTTTCGAATAGTTATTTATTAAATCGGTGGATAGGAGTATACTCTGGATTGGAATCGTGTCATGGGGAGTACTGCCTGATCATTTCTACCAACTTAAAGCCCCAATTAGTATTCTTTGTTTGTATATTATGTAAAAATGTCCTTTTGGAGAATTTACATAATCTCCATTACTAATCCTTTACATATGTTCGTGTTTCTAACCATCCACTCGTTTTTGCTCAATCCCCCGTTATGCTAATACATAAAAATGATAGTGAAAACTCAATACGGTTGATCTTTTGAACCCGCTTCAAGTCAGGATGACTAATCAACCAATCTTGGGGGAAACGGTCTCTTCTGTTTATGTTTATTTCCGCTTAACTCTCTAACTCTTATACATAGAAAATGAGAATCAATCTTTTTACTGCGAATTTATATATAAGCTGTTTTCTTTCACTCATATAACTATTTGATTTAGTTCATCAACCCGAATAATGAATAAAAAAAAATTAAGATATCTACTCAATCCATTCCAACCCTTTCCTTGAAAGGAAGGAATAGAGAAAAGTTTATGTCTATGTATCAACGAATCGCACGTAGAGATATTGATAACACACATAAAGTTAATGGTATTTCATAACTAATCGATTGAGCAGCAGCTCGTAGACCGCCTAAAAAGGAATATTTATTATTTGACCCGTATCCCGACATAAGAAGTCCAATTGGAGCAATACTGGAAATGGCAATCCATAAAAAAACACCGATATTGAGATCCGCTAAAACAAGGTGATATCCAAAAGGAACTACTGAATAGCTGACTAAAATTGATATGACTGCTATGGATGGCCCGATACTGAATAAACGAGTATCCCCCCTAGATGGAAAAAGATTTTCTTTGAAAAGTAGTTTTGTCCCATCTGCTAGAGCTTGAAGAACTCCCAAAGGGCCGGCGTATTCAGGTCCAATACGTTGTTGTATCCCTGCCGATATTTCTCTTTCTAACCATACAATTACCAGTACGCCTATTGTGATTCCCACTACAAGAGTCAAAATAGGAACAAGAACCCATAGAATTCCATAAACCTCTTTTAAAAATTCTAATCTAGAAAAAGAATCGATATCTTGTACTTCCGGTGTATCAATTATCATTTCAACGATCAACTTCTCCCATAATGATATCTATACTACCTAGTATCGTCATAATATCAGCCAATTTCATTCTTTTAACTAACCGCGGAAGAATTTGCAAATTGATAAAACCCGGCGGGCGGATTTTCCATCTCCAAGGAAAACCACTCTGATCCCCTATGAGAAAAATTCCCAATTCTCCCTTTGGGGCTTCTACTCTCACATAAAGTTCTTGTTTCGGCAATTCAAATGTAGGAGACGGCTTTTTACTAATAAATCGATATTCAAAATCATTCCATTCCGGATTCCTTTCTCTATCAAAGTATCGTATTTCTAAATTCTCATAGGGTCCCCCTGGAATTCCTTCCAGGGCCTGTTGAATAATTTTTATGGATTCTATCATTTCACCAATTCGGACTAGATAACGAGCCAATGAATCTCCTTCTTTTTGCCACTGTACTTCCCAATCAAATTCGTCGTAACATTCATAATGATCAACTTTACGAAGATCCCATTGTATTCCGGAAGCTCGCAGCATTGGTCCCGATAAACCCCAATTTATTACTTCCTCTCTACCAATAATGCCTACTCCCTCGACTCGTTCTAAAAAAATAGGATTTCGTGTAATAAGTTTTTGATATTCAGCAACTCTTGTTAAAAAATAATCGCAGAAATCCAAACATTTATCTATCCAGCCATGAGGTAGATCGGCCGCTACTCCTCCGATACGAAAATAATTATGCATCATTCTCATACCGGTGGCAGCTTCGAATAGATCATATACTAATTCTCTTTCTCTGAAAATATAGAAAAAGGGAGTTTGTGCACCAATATCCGCCATAAAAGGACCGAGCCATAACAGATGAGAAGCTATACGACTCAACTCCAACATAATTATTCTGATATAGCTGGCTCTTTTAGGTACTTGAATATTTCCCAACTGTTCCGGTCCGTTTACAGTTATTGCTTCTGTGAACATAGTAGCTAAATAATCCCACCGTGTTACATAAGGCAAATATTGTATAATTGTTCGATTTTCCGCAATTTTTTCCATTCCTCGGTGTAAATAACCCAATATTGGTTCACAGTCAATAACATCTTCACCATCTAGAGTAATGATGAGTCGAAGAACACCATGCATTGATGGGTGGTGGGGGCCCATATTGACTATCATGAGGTCTTTTCTTGTAGCCGGTATATTCATAGGTTTTTCCTCGATTCATTCTTTCATGAATTGCTGAAAACGAAAAAAAGTTCATTAAAATTCAAGATCTAATAAATCAAATAATTCAAAATGCCTTTATAAAAATAAAATTAACGAGTTTTTGACTCCCGAATATCCAACCAATTAATTAATTCTTTATAACATATTCTATTTTTCTTTGACAAATAAGACAGTAATCGTTGGCGTTTTCCCAGAATTTTACGTAAACCTCTCTGAGATAAATAGTCTTTTTTGTGTAATTGTAAATGTGAAGTAAGTCTTCGTATCCTATTGGTGAAACTAACTATTTGAAATTCAACAGATCCTCTGTTTTCGTCTTTTTCTTCTTGTGAAATAACTGAGATGAATGAATTTTTTACCATAAACTGAAATCTTCTCCCCCCCCCCTCTTTTTATTTTAAGATATTTTTTATTGATAGATATCTTTATTGATCAGTAATAATAATGCCCCTAATTTTTATTTGGTATATACAAAAATTTGTATTTCGTTATTAATTTCTAATTTTTTTAATTTAATAAAACTTACTCAATCCTATTTTCATTTTAAAATTGGATTTGAAAGGGGATACAAAAGTATGGTTGGTTTCTTCACTCACAAAAGATAAAAGTTTAGACCTAAAATAAGAAAATTTTGTTCATTCTAGATCTAATTGATATGTCATTGAATTAGTATCATGTATCAGAATGGAATGTAAGACAATGTATGCGTGCATCTCTTTGTCGTCATAGACCAGATATGGTATGGGAAAGATAGGAAAAATGTACTATTAATGAATTTTCAATCGCGGATACATATGTATCCTTACCATACTGAAACAACTGCCATTATTGGTATTAAACCAATAACGATTCATACAAGCTAAATCTTCTAATCGATAATTGGGCCAAAGAAATAGCTTTAATTTTATAAGTTTTTTTTTATATTTTTTGCTTTTATCCACAACTTGACTCTTTACCTCATTCCCATTACAAAAAGATGCCTTTCTATGTCTATTCTTAGAATTTAAACAAATTAGAATTCGCAATTCTCTACGACGTCTAGGCGATAAAATATTTTCAGGAACAAACAAATCATAATTTTTTTTATATCTATTTCCAGTCATCTTTTGATGTTTTGTAATGACTTCATCAGAATTCTTATCAACATGTTTTTTTTCTCGGTATCTTTGATTTATTTGATGTTTACTTTTATGAACTAATGAAATACCGAGGGTTTGATACATAATAAATTTTCCATCATTTTTTATAGCTAGACGAATTGGTTCAATAATCAAAAATCCCCTTTTAATAAATTCTGTAAGAGTTACATCTTTCTGAATCGTCAAAATATCCAGACTCATTTCGCCCCTTTGAATAGAGGATATAGTAATTTCTCTTGGATTTATCAGTCTAAGCAGGAGACAATATACGTTGATGTTATTGATTATTTTTTTATTTAAAGAATCATCCCATCTCAATTGAAAATACAAATACCTTTTTAGGAAGAAATCAAACTCCGCTTTTGTATTGATCTTGTATTGCTTTTTATTTCTATGTTTTTTCATGTCCGATCCCGTATAATCTTCTTCAACATCTTTTTCTTGGTTTGAAAGAGCTGATTTAAGATCTGCTTGGCCCGTGGATTCTTTTTCTCCTTGATTTCGGTTTTCTAATTCAAGAGATTTTTTTTCATTCGACGATATTGATATAAAAGGATCTCTTTTTTTATTTCCAGTGATGCTTTTGTTTTCACTAGCATTTTTTTTTATATTAGAATTAAAAAGTAGTAATTTAATTGGTATAACCCACGTTTTCATTTTATACGTATTATAAAGTCTCACAAATTCTGGCAAGAACCAAAGTTCCAGATTTGATATGGGACGACTTAGTATTTCTTCATTCATTCCCATCCAATCCAAAAGGGGTTTTTGATTGGATAGGTTGATTTTTTGATCTTGCTGAAGTGTGAGATAAAAAAGACCCTTATTATTGATTTTATCAATTATTTGATACTTATTAACCCTAGTCTTAGTATATTTATTACTGTTAGTGTCAGTATCAATATTGATCCAGGCCTCAATATCGACCTTCGTTTTAAGACAAAAATCGAGAATTCTCCAATCAAAAAATTTTCTATCCGTATTTTTATCCATATCTCGAATATAATCTTCTACCATATTAAATGATTTTTGTTTATGTGTGTTGTAATTATAAAAAATATCTTGGTTAGTTTTTACTTGTAATGGTGATCCATAAATTGAAGAGTACTTCTTAGTTTCAGAATTTATAGATTTATATGCTAAAAGATCATATCTATATTGTTTTTTAAAATTATCCTTTTGATTCAATAATAAATCTGTTTCAATTTTTGTTTTTTTTTCGTAGTGAATTAATTCATCTTTTTCATATAAATCACACAAATCTTTATATAAATCTTTATTTTGAGCTATACAGTTCAATATATTTCGCCATTTTTGTGGTACTACTCTAGACCATTTAATTTGAGATACATCACATTGATATTGATAATGACTCCTTAACCAATTTGTCCATTGATTCATTCCAGAATTGCGAAGATTCTTAGGTCTTAATTCGGAATGAAATAGTTCTTGTCTTACAACAAAAAAATCCTTTATTTCATTCTTAAGAAAAAGGGGGGTTCCATTATATTGAAATACGGATTTCAATTTCTCTAACTTAATAAGTTGGGTTTGTGATAATTTGTAAAATACATATGCTTGTGAAAAGTAAGATAAGTCAAAAAAAGTCTTTGAATTTTTTTGACTAAGACTAATATTAGTATTAGAAAGTGACTCTTTTATAATCGAAATAAATTGAATTAAACTTTGATTTGTTTTATTAATTCTTTCTTGATTTGCTTCATTACTGTTAATGTTTTTATTAAAAATTTTTTTTGTTGATTCAAGAAAAAGTTGTGTATTGATACTAGGAATATTAATCATAGATAGAAAGATATCTATGTATATCTTTTCAATGAAAAATATTATAAAATAATGGGATTTACGGATTAATCGAGCAGTTCTTCTTTTTAATATCTGCCAAATATTTTTTTGTGATTCCAATCTTTTATCATCATAACTTATTTTGTTAGAACTCAAATTTCTATCTGAAGTTATAAATCCCTTTTTCTTGTCTTTTGTAATTTTTTCTATTTGATTTATGATTGTGTTTATTCTATCAGTCAGATCTTGCATTTTTTTTTCTGTTAATGAATAATTTGTCCAATCCTGAGATCTAATTTGAATGGACGATTCCTGAATCATCCGATTACTGATTATTGAATCTTTTTTAATTTCACTCAATTCATATACTTCTATTTCTCTCAATCCAAATAATATAATTGGGTTTATTTTTGAGAGTTCTTTTATTATTTCTTTTATAAACAGAATGTTTTTAATGATCCATTTTTTTTGTTTTTTTGAGACATTTAGAAACAATTTTGTTTGTTCTTTAAAAATTCCTAGAATTATAAAACATTTCTTTTGCAATTTTTTAATTTTTTTTTTGAGTTCTTTTAAAATCGGTTCAAAAAATGAAAGTTTTTTTCTGGGAGAACCAAAAGGTAGTTCAGCTTCCATTCCAAAAATTGTTAAAAAACAAAAATCATTTTTTTGACCTTGCTTTTTCATTGGATCGTTATAAGGGGCTCGTAACTTAGATCTGTGCCAAGGTTTAAGACGAAAAGGAAATAGGATCTTGATCTGAATGCCGTCTGTTAACCAGTTTTTTGGAAATTCTTTTTCTGATAATTGAACGCCGTTATAGGTACATTTAACATGCATTTCTCTATTCCAATCCTTTAAGTCCTCATACCATTCCGGAAATTGAAATAATAGTATACGGACGATATTTTTAGCTATTATCAATGAAGGTAATATAATATATTTTCTAAGAATTGATTGGGTTACTAATAAAAAACCTCTCATTACTTGAGCAAGTAAAATACTATCCCAGGCTTCCGCTATTTGTATACGCACTTTCTCCTTTCTTTTGTCTTCTTCTTTTTTGTCCTCCTCTTTTTTTTTCGCGCTTTCTTTTGTCTTTTTCTCTGTATAATTCGAAATTGTGAATTCTGTGTTTTTCCACATCCAATTTCTAAAAATTTTTTTCATCCGTTCAGAAATATATAAAAAAAAAAAAAAAGATTTGTCTATTCGGTCCAAAAAAAGAGGGGAATGCGCATTTGCTTCAAAGAGTTTCCAAGTAACTGTTTTACGTCTTTGAGCGCGCATGGAGCCTTTGATTATGTCTCGACGAAAATCCGATTGTTGGGAATAACGTATCAAAGCAACTTCGCCTGTTTGATCAGTATTATTAGTTTCTTTGGTATTAGTATAAGCATCAGTATTTTGTTGGTTATCAGTAAAAATCACTACACGTTTGGATTTTCTTGAACGAATCTGATGATCCTCTACCACAGTTTCTTCGGTTTCCCCCTCCTGTTGTTCAAAATCGTTGATTAATTTGTATGACCATCGAGGAACTTTTTTATTAATTTCTTTTATTCCAATAGATTTTTTTTTAATCATTTTATCGTTGGGAACAGTTCTAATTGCATCAAATAATAATTTTAAAATTTGGATTCGATCCTCTGAATAAATTCTTACTTGTTCGTGTTCTGTAACTAAAAAAAGTCTTTTAAAATTTAAATTTGATGTGTATTTTACAACCAATTCATTGATTAAATTTAATAAATAAAAAATTTCTGTTGTTAATGATTTTCTATCAAATGAATTTCGTTTTTGTTCAAATTCTAAGTAATTAATAATAAGAAGGATACCATGAATTTTATTTATCCAAATCTTGTAATTTTTTACAGAAGCTTCATTTATGCTTGAAAGTGTAAACAATTTTTTGATTCGTCCGCGGTAGGGTCCATTGACGAAAGGA